ATGTCTCAATCTGTATCAGAACGGACTCGAATTAAAAGTGACCGTTACGAATCTGGTGTAATTCCATACGCAAAAATGGGTTACTGGGATGCTTCATACACAGTACAAGAAACTGACGTTCTTGCATTATTCCGTATTACGCCTCAACCAGGTGTAGATCCAGTAGAAGCTGCAGCTGCAGTTGCTGGTGAGTCTTCAACAGCAACATGGACTGTTGTATGGACTGATTTATTAACAGCTTGTGAGCGCTACCGTGCTAAAGCTTACCGTGTAGATCCAGTTCCAAACACTACAGACCAATACTTCGCTTTCATCGCATACGAAATCGATTTATTTGAAGAAGGTTCATTAGCTAACTTAACTGCGTCTATCATTGGTAACGTATTTGGTTTCAAAGCAGTATCTGCTTTACGTTTAGAAGATATGCGTATTCCTCACTCATACTTAAAAACATTCCAAGGTCCTGCTACAGGTATCGTTGTAGAACGTGAACGTTTAAACAAATACGGTGTTCCATTATTAGGTGCTACTGTAAAACCTAAGTTAGGTTTATCTGGTAAAAACTACGGTCGTGTAGTTTACGAAGGTTTAAAAGGTGGTTTAGACTTCTTAAAAGATGATGAGAATATTAACTCACAACCATTCATGCGTTGGAGAGAGCGTTTCTTATACTGTATGGAAGGTATTAACCGTGCAGCTGCTGCTACAGGTGAAGTTAAAGGTTCTTACTTAAACATCACAGCGGCAACTATGGAAGAAGTAATCAAACGTGCTGACTACGCTAAAACAGTTGGTTCTGTAATCGTTATGATCGATTTAGTTATGGGTTACACAGCAATTCAAACTGCTGCAATCTGGGCTCGTGAAAACGATATGGTATTACACTTACATCGTGCAGGTAACTCTACATACGCTCGTCAAAAAAACCACGGTATTAACTTCCGTGTAATTTGTAAATGGATGCGTATGTCAGGTGTAGATCACATCCACGCTGGTACAGTTGTAGGTAAATTAGAAGGTGATCCTTTAATGATTAAAGGTTTCTACGATGTATTACGTTTAACTTCTTTAGACGTGAACTTACCATTCGGTATCTTCTTCGAAATGGATTGGGCTAGTTTACGTAAATGTATGCCGGTTGCTTCTGGTGGTATCCACTGTGGTCAAATGCACCAATTAGTTCACTACTTAGGTGATGATGTTGTATTACAATTCGGTGGTGGTACAATTGGTCACCCTGATGGTATTCAAGCAGGTGCGACTGCAAACCGTGTAGCTTTAGAAGCTATGGTTCTAGCGCGTAACGAAGGTGCGGACTACTTCAACGATCAAGTTGGTCCTCAAATCTTACGTCAAGCTGCTAAAACATGTGGTCCATTACAAACAGCTTTAGATCTATGGAAAGATATTAGTTTTAACTACACTTCTACAGATACTGCTGATTTCGTTGAAACAACAACAGCAAACATTTAATAAATTACTTTTAACCAAACAAAGGAGTATTTGAATAGTGAGACTTACACAAGGTTGCTTCTCTTTCTTACCTGATTTAACTGACGCACAAATTGAAAAACAAATTGCCTACGCAATCTCTAGAGGTTGGGCTATGAACGTAGAGTGGACAGATGATCCACATCCACGTAACAGTTACTGGGAATTATGGGGTTTACCATTATTCGATATTAAAGATGTTGCATCTGTAATGTTCGAATTAAATGAAGCTCGTAAAGCATGTGCAGCTGGCTACATCCGTATGAACGCATTTGATGCTAGCTACGGTGTTGAAAGTTGTGTTATGTCATTCATCGCTAGCCGTCCATCTAACGAACCTGGTTTCTACTTAGAACGTACTGATGGCGCTGGTCGTTTTATCACTTACACTATTAAGAGCTACAGTGTTCAAGCTAACGCTGAAGGTAGCCGTTACTAATTTTAATTAGTAATTCATCTTATGTTTAAAATCTTTAATCAAACAATTGTTTGATTAAAGATTTTAATCTTATATTATTTTATAGATATATTAATGTTAACTTTTCCTTATTTGATTAAAAATAGAATTTATAACAAATAAATCTTGATTTTCTATTATTCATTTGTTATATTAATCAGAGTAATACTACAAACCTTATAGCTGGTGTAGCTCAATTGGTAGAGCAACGGATTTGTAATCCGTAGGTTAAGGGTTCAAGTCCCCTCACTAGCTTAATTAAATAAAACAAGTTCTATTTCTCGAAGATTGAACTTTTGTCATAGATAATATAACGTCTTAATTTTTCTCCTCCTCTACTTTCTTCTTTAAATGTCATAATTGCAACATAAAACACTTTACCAGTCTTTTCCTGAGTAGAGAGCTCCGCAACATATATAAAATGAATTTTAAAATTAGTAGGTAACTATTTTTCACTATTTAAACTTTTTATAAAGACTTCTTTCCAAATGTTTTAGGTTTTTCTAAAAAATATTAGTAAAAAAATAATATCCTAAAAACTCTTTAATTTTATTAAAAGAGTTTTAGGATATTATTTCTATTTTGTCACCTTACAATATTAGTTATTTTGCAATCTATTTAAGGTTACCGTAATGTTCATCATGAGTTTTTATACTACTTTTGATTGACCTAAAAGAACATTATCCGTTAATGATCTTAAAATTAATTTGATTGAACGAACAGCGTCATCATTACCTGGAATTGGAATATCTACTAAATCTGGATCACAATTCGTATCTAAGATTGAAATAACTGGAATTCCTAATTTTCGACATTCACGGATCGCTGTCATTTCTCGTTTTTGATCAATAACAATTGCAACATCAGGCAATCTATCCATATTTTTAATACCATCCAAATGTTTACGTAACTTCTCTAATTCTGATTGACGTAGTGACGCTTCTTTTTTTGGTAATAAGCTAAATACTTGATCGGCTTCTTGTTGTTCTAAAGCTTTTAAACGGGCAATACGACTTTTTAAAGTAACCCAATTTGTTAACATACCACCTAACCAACGATGATTCACATAGTATGAATTACAACGTTTTGCTTCTTGAGCAATTAAAGCACTTGCTTGACGTTTTGTTCCGATAAATAAAAATGTTTTGTTTTGTTCTGCCGCTGATTGAACATAAGAATTAGCTTCTTTTAATAATTGCGCTGATTGAACTAAATCTAAAATATGAATATTATTGCGTTCCGTGTAAATGTATGGAAACATTTTAGGATTCCAACGATATGCTTTATGTCCAAAATGAACACCAGCATCTAGTAATTGGGCTAAACTAATATCAGCCATAAAATTTTTAACTCCTTAATTAAAATAAACAAGCATGCTAATAAGATAACAAATTTTTAAGAATGTCGTCTACTTTTTAGCGATTTTTCAAATATTCTCTGTTAGATTTAACTTCTAAATTTTTTCGTGAGTAATGATTAAAACTATTACTATAATTTTTAGACCCAATTCCGGCTGGAATTAAATGACCAATAATAATATTTTCTTTTAAGCCTCTTAACCAATCTAAACGACCTTCGATTGCTGCTTTTGTTAACACTCTTGTTGTTTCTTGGAAACTTGCCGCTGAAATAAAACTTGGATTATTTAGAGCGGCTTTTGTTATCCCTAATAATAATGGCACATAACAGGCTGTTTGTTTATTTTGTGTTTTGACTACATCATTAATATATTTAATATGATATAAATCTATTACTTCACGAGGTAACAATGGCGTTTCTCCTTCATGGGTAATTAATACTTTTGTTGTCATTTGTTTAATGATAACTTCTAAATGTTTATCCGCAATGGTAACACCTTGAGATTGATAAACAGATTGAACTGAATTTAAAATTAACGCTTGAATTTTTTTAAAACTTCGATAACTTGCTTCATAATTGTCTGCTAAACGACACAGCTGTAAAGTCAAATTATTTCCACAAACTAAATATTTAATTTTGGCATAGTATGAAAAATAAATTTTTAGTAAACTATGTGGATTTATTTTTTCAGTATCTTTAATTGTACTACCCATTTTTCTAAATTCAAAGCTTGGATCAATTGTTGTTTTACGAATTAACAAGCCTTTTTTTTGATTTTTTGGTGTATGTTTACTTACACGTTTCTTTTTGCGGGCTTCTAAGAGCTCTTCAATTCGAGGTAAACCTTGAACAATATCCCCTGTGATTTCTTTTTCGAAATTTAATAAACCTATTGTTTGACCATCTTGGATAAATTCGCCATTTTTACAATAAACACTGTTAACTTCCTGTTCAAAATAATCTTCAGTTATCGAATGAATTCCAATTGTTCTAAAAGGATGTTCTAATAAAGCAACAGATGCTAACTCTAAACGTGAATCCGAATTTGTTTTATATGGATGTGTTACTAATTCAGAACTTTTTAGAAATAACATAAAAACATTATCTAATCGAACCCGTTCAATATGAGGTAATATTTCGCGACGTTTTGTTTTATAGATTTTATCTTTATGATCTAAATAACCATACCATGGTCGTCGATCTAGCTTAGCCAGTTTGGTACTCGCCATATTTTTTTTCTTAATTAAAAACTCTCTTACAAAAATAGGAATTCCTGAAGTATAGTATTTACCTCGTTTTTTCAAAAGCATTCTTGGGAATTCTATTTTTTTACAAGACTCAGAATATGAAAAATATGGTAATTCTTTATTGGTAATATCAGAATAATTAATGTGAATATTTTTATGTTGATTTAAAGTCGATACTAGAGGCGTAGCCGTCTCGGGAATGAATCGGTATTTTAAATCCGTATCATTGACGAAATCTTCATTTTTACAGTTCGGGAAGAAATACGGTCTTCCTTGTTGAACTGTTAAGAATTTTCCATTATCGATTAAAATTTTTCCAGTTTGATTAATATTAACCTTATCAATTAAAAAATCATTCGTTGTTTTATTGTTAACTTTTTCTTTTTCGATAACAATACAATCGTCATTCGAAATTAAAAATACTTGTTTGTTTTGTTTTTGTTTTGATTTGAATTTTACTAATTCTAATGATTTCGAACTTACAATTTCCAAATAGCCTAAAACAGTATGAGAATTTACAAATTGATTTTGTTCAACTAATAAACAAGATTGAATATCAGTATATTTTAAATGGGCTGGTAAATAATCCATTAAATATAATTTTTCCGACAAAATAAAATTCAAGCATCTTTTCTCTTGATTTGTCATAAGTTTGATTTCAACATTTTCATTCTTTTTAAATGAAGCTGTTAAATTAAACTCTAAAGTATTAGTTACAATATTTAATTGATTTGCACTTTTAATTTTTTGACCAGAATCATATAAATAATTAAATTTATTTTTTAAGTCAAAAATCTGATTTTTAATTAAATTTGTTCCAAAAATGTCTTCAACTGGTTTTGGAAGTGGAATTTCATAAATTTCTAAAGGACGAATTAGTAATTGTGAATATGAGCCAACTTTAATAACTTCACATAATGAAGGTTGAGTTATTTTTATAGTATTTAAAAGTAATTCACCGGGATAAAATACTTGATTATCTAGACTTTTTAAATCATTTCCGGTATATACTACACCTGGTTTTAATGATATTTCTTGAATAATACTATTTTTTTCTACAACTTTAACAACCCCAGACGTTTGAGAATATACATTTGGTATGATCTCAAAATTTTCGGAAATAAAACTATCAGGCTCAATTAATAATAAACTATTATCACAATTTAATTGGTGTGTTTCTTCTGGTAACCAAATAATAGTACGATAATCTCTTTTTTGAACATCCGTTAAAAAATAAACAAAACTATTTAAATACGCAGCTTTTTTTCGATTAATTTTTCTATTAAAATAAGGAGTTCCACCAATTAAACATGTAAATTGATTTGTAACAAAAGTTGCGAAATTCTTTTGCTTAATACTATCGATATAGAACTCTGAATTTTTTGATCGTAAATTAATAAGATAAGACTGATCTTGAGTTGTTAATAGATATTCAGAATTATTTGTTGATGGAGATAATTTTTGAAGAGTTGAGTTTTCAAAACAAGAGATATTACTATTAATCTCAATAAATTGTTCAAATAAGTTATTATTTCCTGAAATTAAATTTATAAAACCCGAATATTCATTAACAAGTTTACTTCGAAATATATAACTATTTTTATTAATTTTATAATCCGGATAAAAATTTAAGAATGAATTCATTGGTGCTTGATAAACTTGCCCTGACAGAATCCATAATAATTTATTTTGAATAGTTGAATTTGTTTTACTCTTTAATCGCGGCATAAAAATTTCACCCGATGAATCACTTAAGATATGTTTTGTTTCAGTTCGAGTTTGTTTTATACTTCCCGCTAATTGTCCAAGAATGAGATTTTGTTTAACATATTGATTATCTTTAATAAATAAAATTGTATTTCTTGGTAATTCTAATTGAACAATTTTATCTTTTTTATTTTCTGGAATAATTGACAATGAACCTGAACTCTGAGTCAATAATACATTTTCCCCTCGATTTGTTCGAAGATTTGAAGTTTTTAAAACATCTGAAAATTCAATCACACCATTAATTGGACTTATTAATTGTTGATTTGCTTCAGAGGTAAAAATACCACCTGTGTGAAATGTCCGCATTGTTAATTGCGTTCCTGGTTCACCAATTGATTGTCCGGCAATAATACCAATTGCTTCACCCATATCGACTAAATTTTCACAGGCTAAATCCCAACCATAACATTTTTGACAAATTGATCGATATAATGAACATGTTAATGGAGAGCGAATATAACACTTTTCAATATTTCGTTGTTTAAATGTGCGAATTAAATTAGGCGTGATTTGTGTATTAACATCAGCAATTAATTCATTTGTTTTGGGATCATATACAGGTTTATTTAGTAAACGTCCTAAGATTTTTTCATAGAACGCTTGAACCGCATGTTTATCCTTTTTAAGATTAATGAAAAGAAATGAATGATTTGTTAAACAATCCTTTTCGCGGATAATAATATCTTGAGCTACATCAATTAATCGTCTTGTTAAATATCCAGAATTGGCTGTTTTTAAAGCCGTATCTACGATCCCTTTCCTTGCACCATAGCCTGACATTAAATAATCCGTAATCGTCAACCCTTCGCGGAAATTTTTCTTAATCGGTAAATTCATAATCTCACCGCTCGGATCTGCCATTAACCCTCGCATACCTACTAATTGACGTACTTGCGATAAGTTACCACGAGCACCTGAAAAAGCCATGATATAAACAGAATTTAAAGGATCATATTTTTTAAAATATGATACAACTTCATCCTTTAATAATTCACTTGTAATGTTCCAAGTATCAATAATTTTTTGAAATCTTTCTACATCAGTGATTTTTCCTTTCAAGCAAATTTTTTCAGTATTCAAAATTTCTTGATTGGCATTTTGTAACATCGAACTTTTAACATACGGAACTCGTAAATCTTCAATACTTATTGATATACCAGCTTGGGTTGCATACTTAAAACCTAGATACTTTAATTCATCGGCTAAAAAACAAGCTTTAATGGAACCATATTTAGTAAAACTCCATGATAAAACTTGTTTTAATTGTTTTTTACTGACTAGCGTATTTTGATAAGTATAATCTTTCATAAAATTTTTATCGATTATTCATATAACATAACTGATTATGTTGAAATATTAGTTATAAGAGATTTAAGGTTTTTTGAATTGTATAATTAAAAATCACACGTCCGGTTGTTGTTTGCAGATACTTAACAATAACTTCTCCATTTTGATCTTTGCGAATTTGTAAATTTTCATAATATTCAATAGAAGTATTATCAGGTAAATTAATTTTTTTAATTAAATTCACGGCCTGATTTAACTCTTTAGTGTATCGAACCCAAATTGATGAATGAAGTTCGATTTGGTCTTGATTATAGGCTAGAATAACATCTTCTAAATTTGCGAAATAATGATTCGATCCTAATAAATTTTTAATATTATTCACTGTTAAATAATAACAACCTAAAACCATATCTTGACTTGGCATTATAATAGGCTCGCCATTTGCAGGAGATAAAAAATTATATGGTGCTAACATTAGCATATAACATTCTGCTTGTGCTTCAAACGATAATGGTACATGTACAGCCATTTGATCGCCGTCAAAATCGGCGTTAAACGCCGAACAAACTAAAGGGTGTAATTTAATAGCTCGACCTTGTACTAAAATTGGTTCAAAAGCTTGAATACCTAATCTATGTAAAGTTGGAGCTCGGTTTAAGAATATTGGATGATTTGCTAAAACTTCTTCTAAAACAGGATCAATTAATGGTTCATTTTGTTGAATTAAGTTTTTAGCAACTTTCATATTACTTGCTAAACCTTGATTAATTAATTCTCTAATAATAAAAGGTTGGAATAATTCTGTTGCCATTTCATAAGGTAAACCACATTGGTTCAGCTTTAAGCTTGGACCAACCACAATAACTGAACGACCTGAATAATCGACTCGTTTTCCTAATAAATTTTGTCTAAATCGACCGTGTTTGCCTTTAATGATATCGGATAACGATTTTAAAGGTCGATTATTTGCACTTAAAGCAACTTTCCCACGTTTACCATTATCTATTAATGTATCAACCGCTTCTTGTAACATCCGTTTTTCATTTCGAATAATTAATTGCGGGGCATCAATTTCTAATAAACGTAATAACCGATTATTTCGCGTGATAATTCGACGGTATAATTCATTTAAATCTGACGTTGCAAATCGCCCACCTTCTAATTGAATCATAGGTCTTAATGCAGGGGGTAATACAGGTAATATTGATAATATCATCCACGCTGGATTTGACCCAGTTGCTAATAAATTTTCTAAAATTCGAATTCGCTTAATTGCTTGATCTCGTAATTTATAAATTCTATGTTGTTCCCATTTTCGATACCATTGAGAACTTTGGTAATATGGTTGTTCTTTAACAAGTACACGACTGCAATAATTAATAAAACTTCGCGTATCATTTATCTCGTAATTTAGATTTAATTTCTCTAATTCTTTTTTAATAATTACCGTTCCAATTAAATAATTAGGCGTTGTTCGAACTAAGTATTTTGGAGTGTTATATTGTGTTAAGATTTTTTTAGGTTTTGGTTCTGGTTTACGAGGATAACCTGTAAACCCTAATCGGCGACTTCGGCGGTAAAGCTGAAAATCCCAATGTAATCCATAGAAACTAATTTCGTCATCCGCAATAAAATACGCTAAGGAAGCTAATTTTATTCGTTGAATACGTTCATCCATGGCATTTATTTGTCCAGATTTTAAAGCTTTTGGCTTTTTTTCACTGTCTTTTTCTTGAAGTGGAATCCCTGTATCAATTTTCTTTTCACATTGTTCTACTTCAAGTAATAACGCCATGTAATTTGGTCGACTATTAACATACCAGATATGTGTCACAGGATATACTAAATTTATATGCCCCATTCTGTGACGGCGTACTCGCGATTCAGTTAATTCGACGCCACATCGATCGCAAATTAAACCTTCATAGCGTACTCGTTTGTATTTACCACATGCACATTCTAAATTTTTATTTGGTCCAAAAATCCGTTCACAAAATAAACCATCCATTTCTGGTTTAAATGTACGATAATTAATTGTTTCTGATTTTTGAACCTCACCAATAATTTGACCATTCGGTAATATTCGTTGACCCCATTGTTTTATCCGAGTTGGAGAAGCCAATTTAATTTTAATATAATCAAACTCTTTTTCAAATCGTACCATTTTCTATACTAAAATAAAATATTATTTATATTTGATGCTGGTGGAAACGTCTTAGTCATTGGATCATAATTTTCCATTAAATTGACTTCAATTTCACATGTTTTGTTAGAACTGAAATTTTCTAATCTATAAGTACTAATATCTAAACCAATTGATCGCAATTCTTGTAATAGAACTTTAAACGATTCAGGAATACCCGAAGTTGGAATTGGTTGACCTTTAACAATTGCATTTAAAGTGTCATTTCGACCTTGCATATCATCTGATTTAATGGTTAAAAGTTCTTTTAACGTATAGGCTGCACCGAACCCTTCTAATGCCCAAACTTCCATTTCCCCAAATCGCTGACCACCATGTTGAGCTTTACCACCTAATGGTTGTTGCGTCACTAATGAGTATGGGCCCGTTGCGCGGGCATGCATTTTATCATCTACTAAATGAATTAGTTTTAGCATATAGGCGTTTCCAACTGTAATTGGATTTTCAAACTCTTTTCCTGTTCGTCCATCAATTAATATCATTTTTCCAGGTGAATAAGGATTAAATAACCAAGCTTCATTGCTCTCCAAAGAGGCTTCTCGTAATTTTTTATTAATTAAAATTCTTGAGACTTCTTGCCCGTAAAGTTCATCAAAAGGCAAAATTTTGAAACGGCGATTTAATTTTTGTCCTGCAAGTCCTAATAAACATTCATAAAGTTGACCCACATTCATTCTTGATGGAACACCTAATGGATTTAAAATAATATCAACTGGAGTTCCGTCGGGTAAAAACGGCATATCTTGACGTGGTAAAATTCTTGAGATAATTCCTTTATTACCATGACGACCTGCAATTTTATCTCCAACTTGAATTTTACGTATTTGAGCTATGAAAACTTGAATTTTTTCAAATTCATAGGCAAGTTTATTTTTCCGTCGGAATATGATTGTTCGAATTACACGGCCATATTCCCCACTTGGCATTCTAAACGAGCTATCTCGTACACCTTTTGCTTTCGCACCAAAAATAGCACGCAGAAGTTTTGCTTCTGGTAATTGTTCTGAATCATCTTTCGGTGTCACTTTTCCGACTAAAATATCACCTGGTTTTACAAATGTACCGATAGAAACAATACCATCTTCATTTAGAGATTGAACTTCTGAAGGGTTTATATTTGGAATATGTTTAGTTGTCTGTTCTCGTCCTTCATTTGTAACACCAATCTCAATTTCATAACGTTCTATATGAATGGACGTGAAAACATCATCATATACTAGGCGCTCATTAATTAAAATAGCATCTTCAAAATTATAACCCTGCCATGGCATATAGGCTACTGTCACATTTTGACCTAAGGCTAATTCACCGCCACTTATACTTGGACCATCGGCTAATACTTGTCCCGATTCAACCTGTTCCCCTTTCCAAACGATTGGGCGTTGATTTATACATGTTTCTTGATTAGAGCGTTGATATTTTTGTAAACGATATTCTGATTTACGACCGGATTTCTCAGTGACAATAATTTTTTTCGAACTTACAAAATCTACAGTTCCAGATTTAATAGCATTAATTGTTAGACCCGAATCGGCAGCAATTTGATTTTCTAACCCCGTTCCAATAATTGGGCGTTGTGGTACTAGTAAAGGAACTGATTGTCTTTGCATATTTGAACCCATTAAAGCACGATTCGCATCATCATGTTCAAAAAACGGAATTAATGAAGCGGCAGCAGATACAACTTGAACCGTCGATATCGCAATAAAATCTACTTCTGAAGGGCTTACCGTTATAAAATCTTGCTTATATCGAACGGGGATTGAACTTTTTGTTAAATAATTTTCATTATTTGTCGAAATATCGGCTGGTGCAATTTTATAAAAATCTTCAATATCAGCCGTTAAATAAATCGGTTTACCTGTTTTAATAACTTTACCATTAATTACACGCCAAAATGGCGTTTCTAAAAATCCGGATTCATTAACTCGAGCACAAGTCGTTAATGACGCAATTAAACCAACATTCTGTCCTTCTGGGGTTTCAATTGGACATATACGACCATAATGACTCGGATGGATATCCCGAACAGCAAAACTGATTCGATCTCGATCAAAACCTCCAGGGCCTAATCCACTAATACGACGTTTATGAGTTAACGATGCTAATGGATTTGTTTGATCCATATATTGTGATAATTGACTAGACCCAAAAAATTCCTTAACAGTTGCGGAAATGACGTTTGAACTTAAAATTAAAGGTGATTCGGCTTTATATACTTGACTTAAAATTTTTCGTGATAATCTTTGGAAACCAATACGGAATAATTGCTGTAAAAGTTCACCAACAGATCGTACTCGGCGATTTTTTAAATGATCAATATCATCACCCGCTGTTTTAGTAATTGATAAAGTAATTAAATAATCAATTATTGCAAACAAGTCATCATAAGTAATAGTCGAAAGCTGCGTAGAGATTTTTAAGTTTAATCTCTGATTTAATTTATAGCGTCCAATTTTTCCTAATCGGTAATAACGTGAATCAAAAATTCGTGAGAATTCTGAGATGTTTTTATAGGATTCATCAATATTAAATCGAAGTAACGGATTATTTGAATTTTGCGATGTAGTTAAAAGAGGAGAATTAAAGTAGAAGAAATCTGAATGTTCTAAATTTTTCGAGATTTCTAAATCTTTTAACCCCATTTCACGTAATAAATGTATTACTGGTTTTTTTGTTATTTTATCGATTTGAATAACAATATCATCTTCAAAACGGTTTGTGATTGGGTATTTATAAAGATCAGTTTTTTTATCTCGTAAAAATCCAAATCGAATCCATGAGCCATACTCAGGAACTAATGTTGCAGTATATAAATCTTTACTTTCGTATTTCTCGCGATAAATATCTTTTTTATCAAAGTAATCTTTATTTTTTAGAATATCACTTCGTCTATATTTTTTAATTAACGGAAAATGAATAATAGATTTTAAATTTTTACTTTCTTCAAAAATATTGATGATTGTTCGAGCTTTTTCAACGTTTTGATTTAATCGAATTTTTAAGAATGGTAAATTTTCAGTATGTTCTAATTTTTCGATCATCGGATGAAAAATTAAAATAGTATCGTTGGTTAAAAATTGTTCTGTTTTTTGTTGGTATTTTTCAATAATTTTATTGTACTGAATAACTTTTTGTGTCCAGAGATTTACACATTTTGTATCGATTTCTGATTTATACAGATTATATAAAGTTTTCGAATTCGGAAGAAAATCGTTTAAAATTTCTTCGTGGTAAATTTCATTTAATTCTGCAAGTTTTGATGTTTTTTTATTTAATAAAAAATCAAGTTTCTTGGTTTTATTTGTATACAAAGATTGAAGTTTTTTATCTTGGTATTGATTTATAAAAATTTTACTTGTGAGCTGATTCGTTTTTTTTTGGTAAATTAGCGTCTGTAAGATTTGATACTTAATAATCATTTTTAAAAGATTATTAAAATACGTTAAAATTTCTACCGTTTCTTGATCCTTAAATCTCGTTTCAGTAATTAATTCAGTTTTACAAGTTTTTAATAATTTTAAAAACTTCTTAATTCGTTGGGATTTTGATTTTGTTGCAACGGTTTTTGAGACAATAGTGTATATTTTAAAAAATTGAACAAAGTTTAGAGTATTTTTAATATCTTTTAAGTCGTTCGCTCTTTGTATAAAATTGGGGGTTTTGACAATTGGTGATAAAGATAAAATGTTAGGACTTTTTAGTAGGCCAAAAGAGGTTTGGGTAAAAGGGCGTACTTTATGAAAATCATTTGATAAAATTAACTTATTTAATTTTCGTCTTTTTTGTTTTTTATTTTTTTCAAAATAAACCCCAGGACTTCTAATAACTTGGCTTACAATAATTCTTTCACACCCATTTATAATAAAGGTCGCAGTCGTTGTCATTAATGGCAAATTTGCTATCGGTAATCGACCTTGTCGCATAATTGTATTTGTGCGCTTATTTCGCATCTCAATAGGCATAATTAATTGGGCCACATAGTTTGCTGTATAGCGTTTTGCACTTGAAGCATTATAAATTGGTTTAACTAACTTATATTCTTGACCAAAGAATATATATTCTATGTTCCCACTAAAATCTAATACGGAAGAAAAATTAGCAAGTTCGTCAGTTAATCCTTGTGATATAAACCAACAAAAACTTACGCGTTGCATTTCGATAAAATCTGGGAGAGCTGTTACATAATTCATGTATTTTTTCATAAGTTTTGTTTTTAAGAAAATTTAAGTCATATTTTATGAAAATGAATGTTATTTATTGTAAATTAAAAGATGTTAAGAAAATTTGTCTAAAAAATTTTCTTAACATAAGTGTTTTTTATTTATGAATTTAAAATTGAAAAGAGTCAAATGATTAACACATTTTTAATTTTAATGCTAACTGTGATTTTTTACGTGCAGCAGTGTTTTTATGAAAGATCTTCTTTTTTGAACCTTTATCAATTAAACTATAAAGAGAACTTAAGATAATTTGTGCTTTTACTTTATCTGCAGGGTCTCCAGAAATTTTGTATTCTTCTAAACGTTTAAAAAACATTTTAATTAATGTTCGAACAGAACTTTTATAAAATTTATTTTGTAAACGATTTCGTTTATTAATTCGGATACGTTTTAATGCTGATTTACTATTAGCCATAAAAATAATTTGAGGGTTTTTAATTTTTTGATTTAAAAATGTTATTTACTAAACTATCATATCTTAGATTAGTCAAATAGACTAGATTTAACTAAAAGTTTTAAGTTTTTTACCTTAAAACTTTAAATTTTATTTAAATTCTTTTAAAACCTTGATAAGATAGACATTTTTAGGCAAAATAGTATATCAAAATACTAATAAAAATTCATTCTTTTCTAGGAATTTATATGGCAAAAAATAAAGGTACGCGAATTTTAATTACTTTAGAGTGTACAACATGTCGTTCGAATACTACTAATAAGCGTTCTCCTGGAGTATCGAGATATATAACTCAAAAAAATCGAAGAAATACTCCCGAACGATTAGAACTAAAAAAATATTGTCCACATTGCAATAGATCAACTATCCATAAAGAAATTAAATAAATTATGTTATCACAAAAACAAAAACAGTCACCAATTGGTTTAAATCAAAAAATTGATTATAAAGATATTGATTTATTAAAATTGTTTGTTACTGAACAAGGTAAAATCCTTCCACGTCGTGTGACAGGAGTAACTGTTCAACAACAGCGTCAATTAGCCAAGGCTATTAAAAGAGCCAGAGTTTTATCATTATTACCTTTTGTAGCATCAAATTCTATCTAAGCTACTTGAAGTTATTATATTAAATTTACTAAAAACAAAAATTTAATATGATAACTTTCACTTTATAATATTTGTTAAGATTAATTAATTTATTTTTACTTTAAGGAATATCAAATGGGTCGTAGTCAACGAAACGATAACTTTATTGATAAAACATTTACTATAGTTGCGGACATCCTTTTAAAAATTCTTCCAGCAAGTAAACAAGAAAAGCAAGCTTTTTTCTATTATCGTGATGGAATGTCAGCTCAATCTGAGGGAGAATATGCAGAAGCATTAGAAAATTATTATGAAGCATTACAATTAGAAGAAGATCCGTATGATCGAAGTTATATCTTATATAATATTGGATTAATTTATTCAAGTAATGGTGAATATGTACAAGCATTAGAATATTATCATCAAGCTTTAGAATTAAATTTAAATCTTCCTCAAGCCTTAAATAATATTGCTGTAATTTATCATTACCAAGGTGTGAAAGCTTCCAAAAAACAAAATTTAGAAGTTGCCAAAGGATTATTTGACAAAGCAGCAGAATATTGGCGTCAAGCAATTAAATTAGCCCCAAATAATTATATTGAAGCTCAAAATTGGTTAAAAACTACAGGTCGTTTAACATCTGATAATTTTTATTAATTCCGGATAAATGGTAACCTTTATATTGAATCAGATTTGAATTTCCAGTTTTGAGATTTCGTATAATTTATTGGTTTTTAAATTTTTAAAATACTAAAAATAAATCACTATTTATTTTTAGTATTTTAAAGTTTGATAACTTTTATTTTACGGGTCATAGTCATAACTGGATAATTTCTTTAATTAATTGGAATTTTTAAAAAGTTTAAGGAAAGTCCGAGGGCCAAATAGTATAGATTAACAATCACTTACTTGTTGAATCATTCTAATTTTAAATTTACTTAATATTTTTTGTTTAAATTTTTAACTTATTTAATTCAAGAATTCAAACTATTTTGTTGTACAATGTTATATAGTTAATAAATTTTAAGTTTGTTATTATTTTGAATAGTACGTTAAATCCTGAAAGTATATTTATTCTTAAATATTTAAATATGTTAAGCAAAAATGGTAAACACTGAGATAAATAAAGGTTACATTACTCAAATTATTGGTCCTGTATTAGATATTGCATTTACAGAAGGTAATCTACCACCAATTTACAGCGCAATTAGTATCGCTACAAGCGACGGTGAAGCTACTATCGTAGAAGTTCAACAGTTATTAGGTGATAACAAAGTTCGTGCCGTATCAATGCGTTCAACAGATGGTTTAAAACGTGGTACTGAAGCAATTGATTTAGGAGCGCCAATTTCTGTTCCTGTTGGTACTACAACATTAGGTCGAATTTTCAACGTAATTGGTGAACCTGTAGATAACCAAGGTGATGTTTCATACGAAGAAACTTTACCAATTCACCGCGATGCTCCTGCATTTACTGAATTAGAAACAAAACCATCAATTTTCGAAACTGGTATTAAGGTAGTAGATTTATTAGCACCATACCGTCGTGGTGGTAAAATTGGTTTATTCGGTGGTGCTGGTGTAGGTAAAACAGTATTAATCATGGAATTAATCAATAACATCGCAAAAGCACACGGTGGTGTATCAGTTTTCGGTGGTGTAGGTGAGCGTACACGTGAAGGAAACGATTTATACGAAGAAATGAAGGAATCTGGTGTAATTAACGAGAAAAACTTCAAGGAATCAAAAGTAGCCTTAGTTTACGGTCAAATGAATGAACCTCCAGGAGCGCGTATGCGTGTAGGTTTAACAGCTTTAACTATGGCAGAATACTTCCGTGATATTAACAAGCAAGATGTATTATTATTTATTGATAATATTTTCCGTTTCACACAAGCAGGTTCTGAAGTATCTGCATTATTAGGTCGTATGCCATCAGCTGTAGGTTACCAACCAACATTAGCTACAGAAATGGGTGCGTTACAAGAACGTATTACATCAACAACACAAGGTTCTATTACATCAATTCAAGCAGTATATGTACCAGCTGATGATTTAACGGATCCGGCTCCTGCAACAACATTCGCACATTTAGATGCTACAACTGTATTATCACGTAACTTAGCTGCGAAAGGTATTTACCCGGCTGTAGATCCATTAGATTCTACATCTACAATGTTACAACCAGGTATTGTTAGCGAAGTTCATTACGAAATTGCAGAATCTGTAAAAGAAACATTACAACGTTACAAAGAATTACAAGATATTATTGCGATTCTAGGTATTGATGAATTATCTGAAGAAGATCGTTTATTAGTAGCACGTGCTCGTAAAGTAGAACGTTTCTTATCACAACCTTTCTTCGTAGCTGAAATTTTCACAGGTTCTCCTGGTAAATACGTAAGTTTAGAAGATACTATCAAAGGTTTTAGCATGGTATTAAAAGGTGAATTAGATGATTTACCTGAGCAAGCTTTTTACCTTGTAGGTAATATCGATGAGGCTATTGCAAAAGCAGAAACTCTAAAATAAGGAGTATTAAATATGGCTATGAACATTCGCGTTCTAACTCCAGATAGAGTGATTTGTTCTACAACAGCAGACGAAGTAATTTTACCTGGATTAACAGGTCAAATTGGTATCTTAGATGGTCACGCTTCATTAATTACAGCTTTAGATACTGGTTTATTAAGAATTAAACTAGACGAAAAATGGACCCCTATTATTTTATGTGGTGGTTTAGCTGAAATTGATCAAAACCGTGTGACTGTTTTAGTAAATGATGTTGAAGAACTTATGACTTTAGAATTAAGCGAAGTTACTAAAGAATTAGAAAAAGCTACGTTAGCAGTAGAAGCTGCGGAAACGAGTAAAGCAAAATTAGATGCAGCAATGGAACTAAAAAAAGCGACAGCTCGATTAGAGGCAGTAAATTATTTATCATAAACTAATTCTGGAAAGTTTTTAGAATTTTTTCTAAAAACTTTTCATAATTAAAAAATTTACCTATAGATTTTGATTTCTTACTAGTATGTTATATATTATTAAGTAATATTAAACAGAAACAATCGAAAATCGAAACTTATGATAACAAATTCGGATTTTAATTTTAAAAATAATGAGACTTTAACTTTAGAATTACCATTTTCTGAACATATAGAAGAATTAAGGCAACGTAGCTTTCATATTTTTTGGATTGTTTTACTACTAACGTGTGCGGCCTTTTTTGAAGTAAAAGGTTTAGTGCAAATCTTAGAACTTCCTGTTAGCAATGTGAAATTTTTTCAATCCTCACCTGGTGAATATTTTGTTTCAACAGTAAAAATTGCATTTTACACAGGATTACTTTTTAGTAGTCCATTTGCAGTAGGTCAATTGATCTTATTTTTACTACCAGGGTTAACGGAAAAAGAAACGAAAGTGATCTTACCCTTGCTTCTAAGTTCTTTAATTCTATTTGGTTTAGGATTATTATTTTCTTATTATGCTTTAATACCTGCTGCTTTAAACTTTTTCTTAAACTATAGCGATGAAGTGATTGAACCTCTTTGGTCATTTGATCAATATTTTGAATTTATTCTGGTTCTCTTTTATAGCACAGGATTAGCTTTTCAAATTCCTATTATTCAGATTCTATTAGGTTTATTAAATATTGTTTCAGCTAAACAAATGTTAGCTGCGTGGCGCTATATAATACTGATTTCAACAATCATTGGGGCCATTTTAACACCTTCTACAGATCCGTTAACACAGATATTATTTTCAATGGCAATATTGCTATTATATCTTTCAGGAGTAGGGATCCTGTTTTTAATAAAAAATTAATCTATTATATATACTTAAAAAGTATTTAATCCATGGCAACTAACAAGTTTTTTAAAAGTCTTTTATTTACTTTAACAATTGCTATAAGTTTATTTGGTTTTTGTATTGAACAGTCATCAGCATATCCAGTATTTGCTCAACAAGGTTATGCAAATCCGCGTGCCGCAAATGGTAAATTAGCTTGTGCAAACTGTCATTTAAATCAAAAAGCCATTGAAATTGAAGCACCTCAAGCTGTACTACCTAATTCGATTTTTGAAATCGAAATTAAAGTACCTTATGACACAAGTCGTAAACAAGTCGGCGCAAATGGTAAGCCAGCTGATTTAAATGTTGGTGGAATCTTAATTTTACCTAAGGGCTTTAAATTAGCATCGAAGAGTCAAATTTCTGAGGAAGTTAAAGCAAAAAACAAGGGCGTATTCATTTCTCCATACAGCACAGAATTTGATAATATTCTAGTTGTTGGTCCAATTGCAGGTAAAACTCATCAAGAATTATTATTCCCTGTAGTAGCTCCGGATCCTGAGTCAAATTCAGAAATTAAATATTTAAATTACCCTATGTACGCTGGTGGTAACCGAGGTCGTGGCCAAGTATACCCAACTGGTGAGAAAAGTAATGTAAACGCGTTTGGTGCAACTCAAGCGGGTCAAATTTCAGAAATTGTAATCGGTGAAAAAGGTGAAGCAAACATTACAATCGTTAGTTCAACTGGTACGACAACATCACAAATCGTTCCTAAAGGTTTAACTTTACTTGTAAAACAAGGTGATGTAGTTAAAACGGAACAACCATTAAATGTTGATCCAAATGCTGGTGGATTTGGTCAAGAAGAAACGGAAATTGTGTTACAAAAACCTGCACGTATTATTGGTTATTTAGCATTTTGTTTCTGTGTGTTATTAACACAAATTTTATTAATTTTAAAGAAAAAACAATTTGAGAAAGTACAAGCTGCTGAGCTTAACTTCTAATCAAAAAAGGAATGACAGATGATAAATAAGTCATTCCTTTTTCTTGTCGAACAATTAGTATAATTCGTCTTCTTGGTGAACTAAGATTGTACAATCTGATTTAGGGTATGCAATACAAGTTAATACAAAACCTGCACCTGTTTGATCTTCATCTAAGAATGTTTGTTCTGATTGATCAATTTCACCGTCTGCTACTTTACCTGCACATGTAGAACATGCACCTGCACGACATGAGTATGGTAATTCAATACCTTGATCTTCAGCCGCATCTAAAATAAATACGCTGTCGTCACAATCGATTGTTGTATCAATATCATGTTCTTCGCTTTTTAATGCTACTTTGTAAGTTGCCATATAATTGTTCCTTGGGTTTAAAATTTATAAAGTAAAACATGAAAAATATTTCTGTTATTTCTTTACTATTCTTTATTATACTACTTAAAAGAAGTATTATGGAATTTTTTTATTAATTTTTAAAACTTTAAATTTTTTTTAATTAAAACGTTGTTTTAAACGGCTTGCTTTACCACGTAAGTTGCGTAAATAGTATAATTTCGCCCGACGAACTTTTGATGAGCGTAATACTTGAATAGATGCGACTTTAGGAGAATGGATTAAGAAAACCCTTTCGATACCAATACCCTGTAATACTTTTCGAACAGTTATAGTTGTATTAATTGAAGTATTCTTTTTAGCAATAACTGTTCCTTCGTAAAATTGAATACGTTCTTTATTACCTTCAATAATTTTAACACCAATTTTAACATTATCACCGATACGTATCGTGGGTGTATCTTGTTTTAAATATTGATCCTGTAAATCATTGATTATTTTTTGATGATTTAATTTAGGCATATGATTTTGCTAAAGATTTAAATAGTTTATTTATTATGATATTACAGTTATATCTAAAAAAACACAATATACAAAAAAATTTATTGCATCCGACTGGGTTCGAACCAGTGACGTTCCAAAGGAAAACGGATTATGAGTCCGGTGCCTTCAACCACTCGGCCACGGATGCAGATATGGAGCTGATGGGAATTGAACCCACGTCCATCTAAAGTTCATTAAAGTATTCGTTCACAGGCTTAGTTCATTAGAATGAACAAAAAAATCAATAGAGAATTATTCAAAACTATATAAAGAATACTTTATTTATAGTGAACCAATTTTTTGTAAAACTAAAGTAAAAAGTAATGAAGAATATTACGCCATTACTAACTTACGACTAAACGGGATTATATTGTTAGCAGTTATTCTATATTTGTATGTTTTTACGAAGAATACAAACTTCGACCTGAATCATACCTTAAATAATTTTAAATGTCGAAACCAAAACAGCCCCTAAAAGTTACTGTACGAAAATAAGCATGAAGGGAATCGAACCCCCGACTTTCAGAATCGGAATCTGATGCTCTATCCACTGAGCTACATGCTTTGTGGATTTTAAGTCCTCGATCCATCAGTTCTTGTAAGAATAGCTAATGATTTATACTGTAATATCAAAATTTGTAGCTAAACTCCTATCGTTTTTCTATTATAGTAACATTATCTATTTTACTTTGACAACTAGAATCGTTTGATTAACTTTGATTTGAATTCGATAAAGTATAATATCGAATTCAAAGATGATTTTTTAGTAGTAAATTTTACCACCACCCCATTTTTCTGTAACAATTTTTGGTTGTAACATAATATGACCCGCAATTGAGAATAAATCTTCATCTGTAATTGATCTCATACGAGGGTAGATATCAGCACTCTTAATACTTGGGTGAACTTCAGCAATCGATTCTAAACCATCATATGTTACTGGGTTTTTTAAATAATCAACTAAAGATTCAATATTATCACGACGAGGTGTAGCTAAACTTAAAGCTTCTGGATCTAAACCTACGTTAGGATTTGTTTTTGTAATACCACCAACGTGACATGCACCACAAGTTGCATTAAATAAACGTTTGCCTCGTTTAACTTGTTCAGGTGTTAATACAGTAGTATTCCCTGCTGAATCTACTGCAACTGTACGTGTAGCTTCATCTAAATCAATAGCCGATGCAGTATTTACAAAAACGTTAAAGATACAGAAAAATAAGAAAGCCGAAAACGCAGAATATTTTTTAAACATAATTTTCAAAAAAATCTTTTACAAGTTTGAAACCAAGAAAGTATAAATAATTAATTTTTATCTGTTTTTTTACTTTTGAATTTTGCAATATTAGAAAGTAAACCTCGTAATCGAATATTTTCCCAACCTGCTACAAGTAAAGATGCTATGATTAGTACTTGACTAAATAACAAAATAGGGTCTAAACGCCACCCGTGGACTATTAGAATGCAACTATATAATAATCCAATAGTTGCAAAGAAAATGTCTTCATCTCTTGCAACTTCAGGTTTCACTATACGAAGTAAATAAAGTAATATTACTCCAAATCCTAAAATAAAACCTAATATAATATTTGGACCAAAACCAATATTTATCATACCTTAAATTTTCCTTATATTAACTATAATTGGTACACTGAAGAATTATGAACGTGAAACACGATCACTTTTGCTAATAATAATTAAGGCAACCGCAATACCTGCAACAACAAGGCCACCTGCGACTAAACTAGAGATAAAATTTGCTAATGAAGTTGTCATTTCTAATTCCGTTTTATTCTAAATAAAAATTAAAAATAGTAAGATTGACTATGCTATTAATTGTATCAATTTTTCAAAAAAAACAACAATTAATATTAGTTTCTAAATAATTTGTAATACTACTACTTATATTATATTAAAATATAGCAATAAGTAACGAATTGAAATAAAAAAATTTTTCTAAGGTATAGCTTTAATACTAATCTAAAATTCGAATTTTATGCTGCTATCTTACAATTCTGACATATTAAATTCTTCAGTAAATTATAACAAAGACTATACCCTAAATTCAGTATACTAAATTATAAATAGATATGCAAATTATAATTATAAAATCTATTGTTATTTTTTACATATTTGATTATAATTTATTATATAGAACGATAAGCCCGGATAGCTCAGTTGGTAGAGCAGTGGATTGAAGATCCTCGTGTCACCAGTTCGAATCTGGTTCTGGGCAATTATTTAAGATTTTTAAATTTAGTATACTTTGCTTCGAACTCTAATTGGACTGTTCCAATAGGTCCATTTCGATGTTTTGCTACAATCAATTCTGCTAAGTTTGTATTAGAGGCATTCGAATTATAATAACTATCTCGATATAGCATTAATACAAGATCCGCATCTTGTTCAATCGAGCCACTTTCACGAAGATCTGATAGTATAGGTCTTTTATTAAGTCTACTTTCTACATTTCGACTTAATTGAGATAAAGTTATAATAGGTACATTAAATTCTCGAGCAATACCTTTTAAAGCACGAGTAATTTGAGAAAGTTCTTGGACTCGATTATCAGTTGGTAGCTTAGAATTTTGCATTAATTGTAAATAATCAATAATAATTAACCCAATTTGATTTTGGTCAAAAAGGATTTTTTGGACTTTTGCCCTAATATCTTGGATTGACAAATTTGGCGTATCATCAATAAACAAGGGTAGGGATGATAGTGTTTTAACAACTTGATTTATTCCTAACCAATCTGTTTCATAAATATGTCCTGCTTTTAAACGAGTATTACTAATCTCTATTTCATTAGCTAATATTCGATAGATTAACTGTTCTTTTGACATTTCTAGACTAAAAAATAAAACTGGACATTTATATTTTTTAATTATATTTAAGGTAACATTTATACAAAATGCGGTTTTACCCATTGAAGGTCGACCCGCTGCAATGATTAAATCTGATTTTTGAAATCCTTGGGTAATAGAATCTAAATCATAAAATCCGGAACTAAGACCCGGTAAAGCTGGTTCTAAAGATTTTTGTTTCAATTCAGAAAGAATATTTGAAAATAGTTCAGCACTAGTCAAAACTTCTTGGCTCTGTAGATCACTCGTTAAATTAAAAAATTGTTTTTCTAATTCTAAAAAAATATTTTCTAATGGAATATTTGTAACATACCCTGAATTTATTGTTTTATAACCTAGTTTTATTAAAAGACGTCTTAAGAATTTATCTTGCATTAACTGAATATATTCTTCTAGATAAACTAAATTGGGAACTTGATTGATTAATTCACAGAGACTTTCTATTCCCCCAACTTGTTCTAATAATCCTTGATCTTGCAGAAACGCCGTTAAAGTTAAAATATCGATCGAAATATTATTTTGATATAAAAAAAGAATTGCTTTATAAATCTCTTGATGATTTTTAAAATAAAAGGTCTCAACGTTAATCTTGCGTGAAGTCATTTCTATAGCTTCTGAACTAATTAAAAGACTACTTAAAACGATTTTTTCTGCTAAAAAATTATGTGGTAAATATTTATTAATAATTTTTATTGGCTCTTCTGTATGTTCATATTTTTGCATATTTCAATTTTTACAGTTATAAAATAAATTTTAAAACATTGCGTTTTTTTATAATTACGCATATAATTAACATATAAGCGTCCTTAGTTCAGTTGGTAGAACGCTAGTCTCCAAAATTAGATGTCGAGGGTTCAAGTCCTTCAGGGCGCGTTTCTCTTCCTGTAAGAGGTTTTTTACAATATTAGATAGAAATCTATAGAGTCTTCAAAAATTTCTTTAGATGTTTGTAAGTTTAAACAGTTACAAATTTAAGAAAAATTTCAAGCTAAAATTTTAATAATATCCAAATATAAAGAAGGATATTCTATTTTATTATTAAATAATTATCGACTAATTTATGCCGAAAAAAATAACAGCATTAATTAAATTAGCTTTACCAGCTGGAAAAGCTACGCCGGCGCCACCAGTAGGTCCAGCTTTAGGTCAACATGGTGTTAATATCGCAGCTTTCTGTAAAGAATATAACGCAAAAACTGGTGATCAAGCAGGTTTAATTATTCCAGTAGAGATATCTGTATACGAAGATAGAAGTTATACATTTATCCTTAAAACTCCACCTGCATCTGTTTTATTAGCAGATGCCGCAAAGATTAAAAAAGGATCGGCAACACCAAACCGTGTAAATGTCGGTTCGATTACAAAAAGTCAACTAGAGGAAATTGCCAATATAAAATTACCTGATTTAAACACAACTAAAATTAGTAGTGCAATTAAAATCGTTGAAGGAACTGCCCGGAATATGGGTATTTCCATTGTAGATTAATCTGTATTTTATAAGTCAATTAATGGAAAAATTGTATGCGAAAATTATCACGTCGTCAAAAAGAAATTCGTAAAAAAGTTGACAAGCCGATATATTCAAACTTAGAGGAAGCAATTAAAATTCTGAAAGAAACATCTACAGCAAAATTTACTGAAAGCGTAGAACTTCATGCGAATTTAAATATTGACCCGAAGTATGCTGATCAACAATTACGAACTACTGTAACGTTACCAAATGGAATTGGTAAAACAGTTCGAATTGCAGTTTTAACTAATGAATCAAATTTTGAGGAAGCTAAAAACAATGGTGCAGATATCGTTGGTGACAACGATTTAATCGAAGTTATTAGTCAAGGAACTCTTGATTTTGATTTATTAATCGCTACTCCAGATTCAATGCCTAAATTAGCTAAATTAGGTAGGGTATTAGGTCCTAAAGGTTTAATGCCATCTCCAAAGTCTGGTACGGTAACAACTTCATTAGCGAGCACATTAGAAGATTTTAAAAAAGGAAAATTTGAATATAAAGCTGATAAAACAGGTGTTGTTCATATCAGTTTTGGAAAAGCAGATTTTACGGAAGCACAACTTCTTGAAAATTTAGTAGCTTTATTCACTTCAATTCAACAAAATCGTCCATCTGGAGTAAAGGGTAAATATTTTAAAAATTTATTTATTTGTAGCAGTATGGGCCCATCTATTCAGGTAGATGAAGAAGCTTTTGCTTCATAAAAAATTTATTAAAAAATTAATTTAGGAATAAACAGATATGTCAGAAAAAATTGATCAAATCGTAGAAGAATTAAAAACTTTAACATTATTAGAAGCATCTGAATTAGTAAGTAAAATTGAAGAAACATTTGGCGTAGATGCTTCTGCAAGTGCTGGTGGCGCAGTAGTAATGGCTGCAGCTGGTCCTGCTGAAGAAGTTGAAGAAAAAACTGAATTTGATGTAATGTTAGATGAAGTTCCTGCAGATAAGAAAATTGCGGTATTAAAAGTAGTTCGTAGCTTAACTGGTTTAGGCTTAAAAGAAGCTAAAGAGCTTGTAGAAGCAGCTCCTAAATTAGTTCAAGAAGGCTTAGCTAAAGATGCTGCAGAAGATGCAAAAACACAAATTGAAGCAGCAGGTGGTAAAGTTTCATTAAAATAAAATCTTTTAATGTAAAAGTTTCAAATTCTTACAAAATGTTTATTTTTTGTAGGAATTTGAAACTTTTCTTTAAGAGAAGACAAACTAAAAAATTTTTTTGTTAAGTTTATTCGGTTTATACTCATAAGACTAAAAACCTTTTAGTCTCACATATTAGAGTAATATTATTGGGTTACCTGGGACTCGAACCCAGAACAAATCGGTTAAAAGCCGAGTACTCTACCATTGAGTTAGCAACCCTCAATATATATCTTAACATGAAAGTACGAAAAGATTAAAGTATTTACAAAAAAAAAATTTTCTACTTGTTTTTAAGTTGAAGAGAATTCTTTTTTCCCGGCCTATCCTTTTAGTTAAGTATTTAAAGGATTAATCTCTAAGACTTGAAGTTTGAACAGATTTTTTATTCTTCTCGAAAAGATTGTAGCTTTAATTTTTATATAATCTTGAAACATTTTCGCAAAAATTCGAAATAATATTTCTACTTTATTATTTTTAAAGTAAAATAATTACTAACTTTATAAGTTATCTTATTATTTAAAATTTAAAAAAATTATAAATTAAGGATTTTAAAAAATGTTTAATTGGCAAGTTTTAGGTCAGCTAGTAGCAACCGGTGCTATTATGTTAGCCGGCCCAGCGGTAATTGTATTATTAGCTCTAAAAAAAGGTAATCTTTAATAAATTAAAAATTTAACCCTCAATATAAAAAGTTTTAAGGAATATTTATGATAACAGCTTTAACTGCTCTATTAGTTCTACTTTCATTAGCTTTGGTTATTACAGTTCCAGTGGCTTTAGCAACTCCAGGAGATTGGGAACAATCTAAAAGTACATTTAATCGTGGTTTCCAAATTTGGGTAAGTCTTGTTTTAGTAATTGCTGCTGCTGATGGTATTTCAGCTTCATCATCAATGTAACCAAGTAGAAATTATAGTTTCAACTATAATTTCTAAATTAATAAAAAAACTATTGACATAATTATTTAGTTTTTTGTACTATCTATTTATAGTGAACGTGTTTTTAATACACGGTTGTTGCGGGCATAGCTCAGTGGTAGAGCGCAACCTTGCCAAGGTTGATGTCGCGCGTTCGAATCGCGTTGCCCGCTCTCTAGTTTTAATATACTAGTAAAATAGATTATTTATATAAGCCCCCATCGTCTAGAGGCCTAGGACAGCTCCCTTTCACGGAGCAGACAGGGATTCGAATTCCCTTGGGGGTATTAATAATAACTTTTTTAATTTTTTTTAATTTAGCTTAAACATTTGCTTTTTACGACTTTTTATTTATTTGCTCGTTCGGCGTTTCTACAAGTCAATTTTTTTAGGAATTAGATAGAATAAAAAATATTATTTTAATGACTCAGTTTGAGAGTCATTTTTTCTAATCAGGAATTAGAACTAATTAATTTAATTTATCTTTAAAAAGAAAGTTTTAAAACTTTCTTTTTAAAGATAAATTAAATTGCTAAGTTAAACTTAATAGCTAGAATAAGATAAGTCACAATTAAACCCCAAGTTAAGCGATTTAAAAATTTTTCAGCGGAATTTGGGGAACCTAATAAATTAGTTTTTGTGCTAAGACTAGCTAAACCACCATTATTTGGTGTGCGGATAAATATAATCGCAATTAAAAAGATATTTAGGATAAACCAAATCAATTTTAGCATGTATTAGCCTCGATAAATAAAAAACAATTTAGTCAATTGATTTTACATCAAATTTTGATTGTTTTTTGTTATTTAGTCTTCAATTTCAAAAACTTCTTTAAATACTTTAGAAACTTTATCACCAGAATCAATTGTTTCTAATGGATCTTTTCTTAAACGGTGACGTAAACATAACGTAATAATTTTTTCGATATCTTCTACGGTAACTTCAGTTCGACCGTTATAAGCTGCATAAGCTTTAGCTGCACGATTAGTTACGATATCACCACGTAAACCATCAACATCAAGTTGACTACATACTTCAGAGATTTTTACTCGTAAGTCATAGTTTAATTCTACTGAAGGTAATACTTTTTGTGCATCAACAATACGACTACGTAATTCTTGTTGTTGTGCTTCATAATTTTCAAGCCAAACCTTTGGTGTCTGGTCAAATGATGTACGTTCTTCCACTACTTTTACACGTAAAATTGGATCTTTTACAGTTCGAATTTCTGCATGCATACCAAATCTATCTAATAATTGTGGACGTAATTCACCTTCTTCTGGGTTACCAGAACCTACTAATACAAATCGAGCTGGATGGCGGATTGAAATACCTTCACGTTCTACAGTATTCCAACCTGATGCAGCCGAATCTAATAAAATATCAACTAAATGATCATCTAATAAATTCACCTCATCCACATACAATAAACCACGATTAGCTTTTGCTAATAATCCTGGCTCAAATGCTTTAATACCTTCCGTTAACGCTTTTTCAATATCGATAGTACCACAAACGCGATCTTCTGTAGCACCTAATGGTAAATCTACCATTGGGATTTTCATTTGGGCAGTTTCTAATTCGTCTCCGTTTTGAATAGCGATTTTCACTTCATTTCCCATTAAATCTAAATCCGATTTATGAGAATTAAATGGATCATCTTTTACTACTTCAATTTCAGGTAATAAATCAGCAATTGCTCGAATAGTCGTAGATTTACCAGTTCCACGATCACCCATAATCATAACCCCACCAATTTTTGGATCAATTACGTTTAATTGTAAGGCTAATTTCATTTCTTCTTGACCTACAATTGCTGTAAATGGAAAAACTGGCGTACTAAATTTTTTTAAGTCCTGTGCTACCATAAGCTATATTGAATATAATGTATTTTTATTTTGACTTTTATAATTTAAACTTTCTATTGGTAAAGTGTTGCGCCTAAACGAACAGCTAAAACACTTGCTAATAATGCAATTAATAATTCTGTATATACTTGAGTATCAGAAATCATGATATATTCCTATATTTATATTAACTTAAAAATTGTTTTGATTCTAGGGACATGTTAAAGACTAACATTTAAAGATTTATTTCTAATCTAAATTATAGCATAGTTTTTAAAAGTTTACTTTAACCTACAACGAATTGTTCTTTCAATTCTTCGATTATCAAGGAAATTGTTTTTTAAAAATAATTTGTTAATTAATTAGTAATTCAGAGTAAGACATAAACAAAATTTTTTATCTAAGTTGTAAAATTCTTTCATCATTAACGTATAATAATAGATATAAGCTGACAAGATGATAGTAAAAATTAGAGATTAAGGTTTACTTATTAAATAATTTTATTTAAGGATTATAAAATATGACCATTGCTATTGGACAAAACCAAGAACGTGGCTTATTTGATCTTATTGATGATTGGTTAAAGAAAGATAGATTTGTCTTTGTTGGCTGGTCAGGTTTATTATTATTCCCTACGGCTTATTTAGCTACAGGTGGATGGTTGACAGGAACTACATTCGTAACTTCTTGGTATACTCATGGTTTAGCTAGTTCTTACCTTGAAGGTTGTAATTTCTTAACTGCTGCAGTTTCTACACCTGCAAACAGTATGGGTCACTCATTATTATTATTATGGGGTCCTGAAGCACAAGGTGATTTTACTCGCTGGTGTCAAATTGGTGGCCTTTGGGCATTTATCGCATTACACGGTTCATTTGGTTTAATCGGTTTCTGTTTACGTCAGTTTGAAATCGCACGATTAGTAGGGATTCGTCCATACAATGCAATTGCATTCTCAGGTCCAATTGCAGTATTCGTTTCGGTATTCTTATTATACCCATTAGGACAAGCTAGTTGGTTCTTTGCTCCTAGTTTTGGTGTTGCAGCAATTTTCCGATTCTTATTATTCTTACAAGGTTTCCATAACTGGACTTTAAATCCTTTCCACATGATGGGTGTGGCAGGTATTTTAGGTGGTGCATTATTATGTGCTATTCATGGTGCTACTGTAGAGAATACATTATTCGAAGATGGTGATGCAGCAAACACATTCCGTGCATTTACTCCAACACAATCAGAAGAAACATACTCAATGGTTACTGCTAACCGTTTCTGGTCACAAATTTTTGGTGTAGCGTTCTCTAACAAACGTTGGTTACACTTCTTCATGTTATTTGTACCTGTAACAGGTTTATGGACAAGTGCTATTGGTATCGTAGGTTTAGCATTAAACTTACGTGCTTATGATTTCGTTTCACAAGAATTACGTGCTGCGGAAGATCCAGAATTTGAAACATTCTACACAAAAAACATTTTATTAAACGAAGGTATCCGTTCATGGATGGCTGCGCAAGATCAACCGCATGAAAACTTCGTATTCCCTGAGGAGGTATTACCACGTGGAAACGCCCTTTAATAGTAGTATAGCAGGTCGTGACATTGAATCTACAGGCTTTGCTTGGTGGAGTGGAAATGCTCGTTTAATTAATGTCTCAGGTAAATTATTAGGTGCTCATGTTGCCCATGCCGGTTTAATGGTATTCTGGGCAGGTGCAATGGTATTATTTGAAGTATCGCACTTTGTTCCAGAAAAACCTTTATATGAGCAAGGTTTTATTTTAATTCAACATTTAGCAACATTAGGTTACGGTATCGGACCTGGTGGTGAAATCACAACAACAGTACCATACTTTGCTGTTGGTGTAATTCATTTAATTTCTTCAGCAATTTTAGGTTTTGGTGGGATTTACCACTCATTATTAGGACCTGATACGTTAGAAGAATCATTCCCATTCTTTGGTTATGATTGGCGTGATAAAAATAAGATGACAACTATTTTAGGTATTCACTTATGCTTATTAGGTGTAGGTTCATTCTTATTAGTAATCAAAGCAATGTACTTAGGTGGTGTATATGATACATGGGCACCAGGTGGTGGTGATGTTCGTTTAATTACAACACCAACATTAAACCCAATTGTAATTTTTGGTTACGTATTCCGTTCACCTTTCGGTGGTGACGGTTGGGTAGTAGCTGTTAATAATATGGAAGATATTATTGGTGGTCATATCTGGGTTGGTATTTTATGTATCACAGGTGGTATTTGGCATATCTTTACTAAACCATTCGCATGGGCTCGTCGTGCGTTTGTTTGGTCTGGAGAAGCTTACTTATCATACAGTTTAGCTGCAATCTCATTAATGGGTTTCACAGCTGCTTTATACTCTTGGTACAACAACACTGCATACCCTAGTGAACTTTACGGTCCTACAGGTCCGGAAGCATCACAATCACAAGCATTTACTTTCTTAGTAAGAGACCAACGTTTAGGTGCTAACGTTTCATCTGCACAAGGTCCTACAGGTTTAGGTAAATACTTAATGCGTTCACCAAGTGGTGAGATCATTTTTGGTGGTGAAACTATGCGTTTCTGGGATTTACGTGCTCCATGGGTAGAACCATTACGTGGTCCAAATGGTTTAGATATCAACAAAATTAAAAATGATATTCAACCATGGCAAGAACGTCGTGCTGCTGAATACATGACACATGCTCCATTAGGATCATTAAACTCAGTAGGTGGTGTAGCAACAGAAATTAACTCTGTAAACTACGTATCACCACGTTCATGGTTATGTTGTTCGCACTTCTTCTTAGCGTTCTTCTTCTTAGTTGGTCACTGGTGGCATTCAGGTCGTGCTCGTGCGGCTGCTGCAGGTTTCGAAAAAGGTATTAACCGTGCCAATGAGCCTGTATTATCAATGCGTCCTATTGACTAATTTTTCTATTATTTTTATCCGGTCTTTTGTACTGGATAAAAATAATCGATTACTTTAAACGTGTTTCGTGCGGATTATTTTTTAATTTCAAATTTAGAATATTTTAAATCCTAGACAAAAAGAAGTAAACTAGATATATTTATAATTATATAAATGCAGTTACGCGGAGTAGAGCAGTCTGGTAGCTCGTTGGGCTCATAACCCGAAGGTCAATGGTTCAAATCCATTCTCCGCTAGAAAATTTTATAAATTAACGAAAAAATTATTAATTTTTTATTAAAATAGTATATTGAACGTTAAATAATAATAAGGTTTTACGTATGACATTAAATTTACAAACACCATTTCCTACTTTTGGTGGAAGTACTGGTGGCTGGCTACGTGCAGCCGAAGTGGAAGAAAAATATGCAATTACTTGGACAAGTAAAAAAGAGCAGATTTTCGAAATGCCGACAGGTGGAGCAGCGATTATGCGCAATGGCGAAAATCTTTTATATTTAGCTAGAAAAGAACAATGCCTTGCTCTAGGAACTCAACTACGGACTTTCAAAATAAATGATTACAAAATTTATAGAATTTTCCCGAGTGGTGAAGTTCAATACTTACATCCAAAAGATGGAGTTTTCCCTGAAAAAGTTAATCCAGGTCGGACGGCTGTTAATAGTCGAAACTTTTCAATTGGTAAAAATCCTAATCCTGCTTCAATTAAATTTAGCGGAACTACTACATACGAAAGTTAATTTATATAAGATTAGTTTAATAACTAATCTTTTGGCGAGATGGCAGAGTTGGTCGATTGCGTCTGATTTGAAATCAGATGAATCTTTACGGATTCCGTGGGTTCGAATCCCACTCTCGCCTTTTATTTACAAACAAAGTAGATATTTGTTTGAAACTCTATAATCAAAAACTTGCTTAGTTGTGTTTTGATTTTTTACAATAAAATTTTATGGGTAAAGTATACGATTGGTTTGAAGAACGATTAGAAGTTCAAGCAATTGCCGATGATATTTCAAGTAAATATGTACCACCTCATGTGAATATTTTCTACTGTTTTGGTGGTATTGTTTTCACTTGTTTCTTAGTTCAAGTAGCTACTGGTTTCGCAATGACATTCTACTACCGTCCAAGTGTTGTAGATGCATTTGCTTCAGTTGAATACATTATGACAAGTGTTAACTTCGGTTGGTTAATTCGTTCAATTCACCGTTGGTCAGCTAGTATGATGGTAATGATGATGGTTTTACATATTTTCCGAGTTTACTTAACAGGTGGATTTAAAAAACCTCGAGAATTAACTTGGGTTACAGGTGTAATTTTATCTGTTGTAACAGTTAGTTTTGGTGTAACAGGTTACTCTTTACCATGGGATCAAGTTGGATTCTGGGCTTGTAAAATTGTAACAGGTGTACCTGCTGCAGTACCTATTGTAGGACCACCGTTAGTGTTAGTTCTACGAGGGGGTGAAAGTGTTGGTCAAAGTACATTAACACGTTTCTACAGTGCACATACATTTGTATTACCGGTTGCAGCAGCAGTGTTAATTTTAACACACTTCTTAATGATTCGTAAGCAAGGTATTTCAGGACCACTTTAAAAAGAATTAATCAATTCAAGTATATTTTTTAATACAAGGAACAGATATGTCAGTAATTAAAAAACCAGATTTAACAGATCCAAAGTTAAGAGCAAAGTTAGCCAAAGGTATGGGCCATAACTATTATGGTGAGCCAGCTTGGCCAAATGATTTATTATACGTTTTCCCAGTTTGTATCTTAGGTACATTTGCATGTTGTATTGGTTTAGCTGTAATGGCTCCAACACAAATGGGTGAACCTGCGGATCCATTTAATACACCATTAGAGATTTTACCTGAATGGTACTTCTTCCCTACATTTAATTTATTACGAATATTACCGAATAAATTATTAGGTGTATTAGCAATGGCAGCTGTACCATTAGGATTAGTGACAGTACCATTTATTGAAAATGTTAATAAATTCCAAAATCCATTCCGTCGTCCAATTGCTAGTTTAGTATTCATTGCTGGATTCATTTTCGCTGTTTGGTTCGGTATTGGTGCATGTTTACCTATTGATAAAGCAGTATCTTTAGGTTTATGGTAAAAAATTTAATGCTAGTTAATCTCTCTATTTTAGAGAGATACTAGCTTTTAAAATTAAAGTTTTTCAAAAAATGTCTAAAACGATTATTTTTTCTTGTTATTTTTCTGTTAAATACTGGGGTCTATTTTTCGAATACCCTTAATCTTATTGATATTTTTAAATATAATTTGTTACTATATTTATTATTATCAAATGCTTAATTTTCTTAATATGTTATTAATATTAAAACTTTTATTAAGTGTAACAATCTCTGGGACTTTGGATACTTTTTCTTATGAAGATGTTTCCGATTTTGATCACTTAATTTCTAACCCGACGTATCAGGAAATTTTTCTAGCTAAACTTAAAGATATAGCTTCGTCTGGTTTTACTATTGAAGAATTCCAAAAAGCAATGGTTTTATTATGTTTAATTCGCTTTGTCATTTATTCGGTTAAATACAACATAATAACTTCATTTAAAATTTGTGCTATAGGTCTTTTTTCTTGCATACTTTGGGGTATTGCTTTAAATGATTGTGTTGGTATTTATTATCCAATGCTTCGATTTAATCCATTATTAACCAATATTCTGCGTGAAGAAACAGCCTTTCGCCAAGCTGCCGAAGCCCGAGCTTATGATCGAATTAGCGCACAAATGTTTAGGGAAATGGCTGATGATGTTTATAACTTCCAATGGATAAGACCAATATTTAATTTGGTACCTCAAAAATTCCATACTATTACTGACCCTATTTATAGTTATATTACACGAGATTTATTGGGTGTACTGAAAAAGTTTTATAAGTCCAATATCCGACAAATGCTTCCGTTTATTATTTACATCGGGTTTGTAAGAGTTGGGAAAAAATATTGCCCTTATCATATTCGATGGCATTTTACATTTGTAACTCTATACAATAGTTTTGTAACGTATATTTTTTCATGTGCACTTCGCGCAAGGGAAATGTTAAATTCGGTATTAATTCCTCAGCATCGTTTTGAAGAAGCCGAAAATTTACGTATTTATTTAGGAGCTGTTGCATTCGTTCATATTAGTTTTGTGATGTTTGCAATGTTACATGCAATTTTTTCACAATATTTTTACATCCCATTTTTAACTTATAGTGTAGAACTTCATATAGGTAAACGCCCGAAAAATAGTATTTATAGTGGCGGATATACTGCTTGGCAAGATGATTTTGTTTTTTATAATATTAAATTAAGAGATACATTGAGACTGTGGTGGGGATTCTTGGGTCGAGGGACCAAAAAGCAGCGACGTGGGAAAAAATAATCGAAATAAAAAATAATTTTTTTAGTTAGAGTAAATTTAAATTTACTCTAACTATTATTGGTAGCAAATGTTCAATTATTTAAAGTGAAGATCCTAATCCAGAATATGCACCATAAAAGAATAAGCTAAGCATTGTAATTACGGCTAAACCACCTACTAAACCTACAAGCCATAAAGGAATTCTACCAGTATTAGACATATAAAAAACTCCTATCTATAATTATTAATTGAAGAAATAACTTGAAAATAATACAGCTAAAACAAAAATTAATAGAAGTCCCCAGTATAAAGAAGTTCGATTAAGTTCTACTGCTTGTTTATTAGGATTTGGACCTGTCATAAAATTTACCTCTTATCTATATTATTAATTTATCTTTGAATGAATTGCATAGCTGTGATTCCACCTAAGAAGAATACAGTAGGAACAGCTAAACCATGAATTGCAAGCCAACGGAAAGTAAAAATCGGGTAAGCTACGGGCTGATTAACATTTTTTGTCATAAAATTTACCTCTTATAAACCTTTAGTTAAATCTTCTAATTCTTGTTTCGCACTAAAACGATCATTTACTAATGGAACTTGTTGACGATCTTGTGTAAAGTATTCATTTGGTCGCGGAGTACCAAAAACATCGTATGCTAAGCCTGTACTAATAAATAACCATCCAGATACGAAAAGAGATGGGATAGTAATACTATGAATAATCCAATAACGTACACTTGTAATAATATCCGAAAACGGACGTTCACCTGTAGATCCACCAGACATAATTTATATTCTCCTGTAAAAAAATGATTGTTACTCATTCGGAAACTTAACCAAGAGCGGGCAGGGGGAATCGAACCCCCATCATTAGCTTGGAAGGCTAAGGTTTTACCACTAAACTATGCCCGCATATATTAATTATAAATTTATGCGGGTATAAAAAGCAATAAAGTGTTATAAATTTTCTAATTTTAGGTCTAGAAATTTTGCTAAATCTGCAGCATTCTCTTCTAAATTAGAAATAGTACTTGGTTGTTCTACTGGTGTTAATGGAATTTTTCGTTCATCTTTTAAACATAAATAAATAATTCGTTTCGGATTTAAACCTTCCGAAATTTTGATTCCAATTGCTCGGATATTATTTAAAGGGTATGTTAAAAGGATTTCGCGATTTTTTCCAGGAAAACCTCTTCGAACAATTTTTACAAGATTTTCAATTTTATTATATTCATTATACCCACTACCAATATCCCAGATTACTGTTAGTAATGTATAAATGCTAATCGATAAACTTAATGTACCATAAAACATCATAACAATACCCTGCGGTATAAATACTAACTCAACAGTATTGGCAAAAGGTAATAAATTAATTTTTAAATAACTTGAAAGGCCTGCTAACAAGAAACTAATACCTCCAATAAAAAGAAAAAACGTCCAGAAATAATTACTAAAACGTCGAGATCCTAAAATTTTATCTTGACGAATATCTTTATTCATTTTTACGTTTTGATTAAATATTAAATTAACTTAATTGATTTTAATCCTAAAAATAAACCAGATGCCATAGCAAAACAAAATCCTAACAGTAAAAAGTAATCAATAGTAACGATCATAATATCTTTTTGATTTATAAAAATGAAGTTTATAAAAATTTTTATATATATTAATATATATTATATAGTAATCTATATTTAAATTTTGGTTGGTAAAAATTTTCATGGATTTTTAAATACTTTCGACTAGTTAAAAATTCTACTATTAATTTCATTAAAACTTAGGTTAATTTTATGGCTAATTTTATTAAACCCTATAATGATGATCCATTCGTAGGCCATTTAGCAACGCCAATAACATCGTCAGCAGTAACTCGAGCTATTTTAAAAAATTTACCTGCATATCGATTTGGTTTAACACCTTTATTAAGAGGGTTAGAAATTGGTTTAGCGCACGGTTATTTTTTAATCGGACCATTTGTTAAGTTAGGACCTTTACGCAATTCTGATATTGCTTTGTTTGCAGGTTTCCTTTCAACAATTGGATTAATCTTAATCTTAACATTAGGATTAACAATTTATGGCGTAGCAGCATTTGGGTCAGAAAAAACACCAAATGCAGAAACTTCAACTGAATTACAAACGAAAAAAGCATGGGACCAATTTAAAGGTGGTTTCTTTGTAGGAGCATGTGGAAGTGCAGGCTTTGCTTTTATTTGTTTATCAAGTATTCCAACTTTTTAATTTAGTTAAAATCTTTACGTTATGTTATTAAATCGGTTAAACTTTAACCGATTTACTATATAAAAAGTTATAATTTTAGAAAACTATACACATTAAATAAAATATATGAGTACAGCAACAGTTAATTTGCAAGAAGAGTACACTAAAACAGAAATTGCTAAAATTTTAAATTTATTAGATGAAGAGTTAGTAGGCTTAGCACCTGTAAAATCTCGAATTCGTGAGATTGCTGCTTTATTATTAGTAGATAAATTACGTAAAAATTTAGGTATTACAGCTGGTAGCCCTGGTTTACATATGTCATTTACGGGTAGTCCTGGGACAGGTAAAACAACAGTTGGTTTAAAAATGTCTGATATTTTATTCCAATTAGGTTATGTTCAAAAAGGTCACTTATTAACAGTTACTCGAGATGATTTAGTAGGTCAATATATTGGGCATACAGCGCCAAAGACAAAAGAAGTCTTAAAAAAAGCTATGGGTGGGGTGCTATTCATTGATGAAGCTTATTACTTATATAAGCCAGATAATGAACGTGATTACGGTTCGGAAGCCATTGAGATTTTATTACAAGTAATGGAAAACCAACGAGAAGATTTAGTTGTAATTTTAGCTGGTTATAAAGAGCCTATGGATAAATTCTATGAATCAAATCCAGGTTTATCTTCTCGAATTGCTAATCATATTGATTTCCCAGATTACACTACAGAAGAATTATTAAAAATTTCAAAAATGATGTTGGACGAACAACAATATCAATTAACACCACAAGCAGAATTGGCTTTAACAGATTATATTAACGTACGTAAAACACGTCCTTTATTTGCGAATGCACGGAGTGTTAAAAATGCTTTAGATAGAGCACGTATGCGTCAAGCAAATCGAATTTTTGATAGTCGTGGTCAAATCTTAACGAAAAAAGAATTAGTTAATATTGAAGCACAAGATATTTTACAAAGCACAATTTTTGCTTAACGAAAACCTAAATATAAACAAACGAATTTTTTAGAATTCTTTAACAAAAAAATTATTAATATATGAGTTTACTAATTGTTGGGGGTACGGGAACATTAGGTCGGCAAGTGGTACTTCAAGCATTAACTAAAGGTTACCAAGTTCGTTGTCTTGTTAGAAACTTACGAAAAGCTGCTTTTTTAAAAGAATGGGGAGCAGAATTAGTTTATGGTGATTTAACGAAACCTGAAACCATTCCTCCAGGTTTAAGAGGGATTACTGCTGTTATTGATGCGTCTACAAGTCGACCATCAGATTTATCGACTATCAAAGAAGTTGATTGGGATGGAAAATTAGCTTTAGTTGAAGCTTGTCAAACAGCCAATATTCAACGCTTTATTTTTTGTTCAGCATTAAATCTTGAACAATTTTCAAACATTCCATTAATGGAAATGAAGCAAGGAATTGAAATCAAATTAAAAGAATCGAAAATTCCTTACACGATTTTCCGTTTATCTGGATTCTATCAAGGTTTAATTGAGCAATATGCTATTCCTATCTTAGAAGATTTACCTATTTGGATTACAAATGAAAATACAAGCGTTTCCTATATGGATACGCAAGATATTGCCAAATTCTGTCTACGAGCGTTACAGTTACCAAAAACAGAAAATAAAACATTTTTCTTAGGAGGTCCTAAAGGTTGGTTATCTTCAGAAATAATTAAACTATGTGAGCAATTAGCAGGTCAATCTGCACAAGTTAAACGAATTCCAATTTATCTATTAAAATTATCAAGTAATTTTTTAGGGTTTTTTGAATGGGGTCAAAATATTAGTGATCGATTAGCTTTTGTAGAAATTTTAAATGTTGAAAATAATTTTTCAAAATCGACGTTTGATTTATATAAAACGTTTAAAATTGATCCGGGTGATATTATGCAATTAGATGATTATTTCTTAGAATATTTCATCAGATTATTAAAACGTTTACGAGATATTAATTTTGAAGATGTTCAAAAACAGAAAAACTTAGTTATTTAATACAATTAAGAATATTTGCTTATGAACTATAGTACGTTTATTGTTAAAATTATTAAAAAACCGGTTCAGAGTTTTTTTAAATCTGATATTTCATTAACTGAATTCGTAGGTCAGTTTCCTCAAGTTCGGACTAAAAATTCTATAAATACTATTCGATTAACTGTTTGGGGAAATCTTTCTTATGATGTTATGAAATATTATCAACTTAATGATTATGTCGTAATAGAAGGTTATGTTTCCTCTCGAACTAATGGTCGGAATAATAAGCAAATTGAAATTTCGGTTTTTAAAATTTATCCTTTTCTGTTAAACAGTATTGAAATCGATACAAATTTATAAATAATTTATTTATGGATTAAGCTGAAACTAAATTAAATTATTCAGATTTAGAATGTTTTAGTATAATTAATAATATTAGAAATAATTCCTAGGAAAAATTTAATGTTAACTTTAAAAATTTTAGTTTATACAACAGTTATCTTTTTTGTTTCTTTATTCATTTTTGGATTCCTTTCAAGTGATCCATCAAGAAATCCTAATCGAAAAGATCTTGAGTAATAAAATCCAATCATTAATGATGTAATGATTTCGTATAAGGATTCGTCAAAAGTAACACTTATTAGATTAATTTTACTTTTGACGAATCCTTATCTCATTGATTTAACAATTCTAATATTCTTTCAAATAGACGCTATTTTATGAACTAAAAAATTTTTCGGAAAAATTTCCAATTTCCAGTGATTTAACTTTCATCTTGATTATTTTCTATTTAACTTCATTTAAAAGCAACAAATATAGATACTTTCTTTAATAAGTAAAACACACTAATTTTTCATAGTATGTTTTATTTATTATAATTATGCGATATCATCATTTTGTGTGTAAATGAAAAATAATGCCATGCTAAGAGCGGGGAAAACAATACCAACAATTGGTACGAAAATGGAAGGTAAAAATGCTGCTGCCATAATTATTCTTTATTATTAAAATCTTATATTAGTATTTAATTTTATTAATACTACTTATTAATTGTATACGAAAAAAAGTGAGATTTAAAAAAATATGCGTATATAAATCAACTTTTTAATTTTTTTTATAGTAAAATTAATAATATTAAATGTTTAAAATTTAATATTATTAATTTTTATATACTTATAGGTCTTAATTATGGAAAGTTTACTTTTAGCTCGATTACCAGAAGCGTATGCTGCTTTTAGTCCAATTGTGGATGTTTTACCAATTATTCCTGTTTTCTTCTTATTATTAGCTTTTGTTTGGCAAGCAGCAATTGGTTTTAGATAATTTCAGATATTAACTAACAAAATTTAATTTATTTGACACAAGGGTATATTTTAATTCAATAGAATTAAAATTAATTCTTGATCGTGGTATACTATATACTATATATTTATATTTTAAAAGTAAAGATAAATGGTAGAACCGTTATTATCAGGAATCGTTTTAGGTATGATCACTGTAAGTGCTTTTGGACTTTTTGTTGCAGCATATTTACAATACCGTCGTGGGAATCAATTTGATATTTAAAAAGAAATATAACCGATTATTTAAATAATCGGTCATATTTTTACCAACTCGATTTTGTAACCCCTGGTAAAAGACATTGATGTGCCATTTCACGTAATACATGTCTTGAAACTCCAAAATCACGATAGTATCCACGTGGTCGGCCTGTTTTCCAACATCTATTTCGAATACGAATTTTAGCACTATTACGTGGTAACTTTTGAATTTTTGAATGAATTTCTAATTTTAAATTGAAATCTTTAGTAGTCCGGTATTCATGTAATAAGAGATTTCTTTTTGCAGCATATTTATTATTTAATCTAATACGCTTTCTTTCTCTCTCCACCATACTTTTTTTTGCCATAATTATATCTTAAAGTTTATGTGAGTTTTCTAGACAAATTGAAAACCTAGAATTTTATTTCTCTTATTGTATCTTTAGAAAAAGTATATAGCAATAGTTTTACCTATTATTATATATCTAATAGAATACCACAAATTCAATTTTGTTCCTATTAATAAATATGTTTTGGAACGACAAATTTACTACTTTAGTTTCCTAACACTAAAGCTTTTCTAAATCCAAGAGTTGATTTCAATACAAAATAGTAAACAAATTTCGAATTCTATCCCCTGATTTTTACACTTCAAAGAGACTGTTTTTTTAGAAATTTTAAAATCTCTCCATCGAACAAGATGGAGAGATTTTAAAGAAATTTGAAAAGTTTGGAAGTAAAGTTAATTACAACATTTAATTAACTAAATTTTGAAACATATGGAGCTTTCTTGTCTGGTAAAACTGTATATGTGCCAACTAATTCACGGAATTCTGCACCATCTAAAGTTTCAACATCTAATAAACGTTCAACTGCCAAATCAATTACCACTCGATTATCTAAGATAATTTCAATTGCTTTTTGTTCACAATAATCGATAATTTTACATACTTGATCATCAATTCGATCAGCAATGCTTTCAGCATATGTGCTACCATCTTGACCCATACTTGCACCTAAGAAAACTTGACCATTATTTTCATCTTCTAATGCAATTGGTCCGATATTTGACATACCGAATCGAGTTACCATCTGTCTCGCTAAATTTGTTACTTGTTGTAAATCGTTACTAGCACCTGTTGTTACTTCAGGAGCACCGAATACAACTTGTTCTGCTGCACGGCCACCAAGAGTTGTGATTATACGTGATAATAATTCAGAACGTGAGATTAAACTTTGATCTTCGTCTGGAGTAAACCATGTTAAGCCTTTAGCTGCACCTCGAGGTACTAATGTGATTTTCTCAACTTCATCATGCGACTTTAATACAGAACCAGTAATTGCGTGACCAACTTCATGGTATGCAATTAATCGTTTATTTTTGTTATCTTCCATTGGCGTTCCAGCGATACCACCAATAATCCGATCTGCAGCTTCATTTACTTCATTTTTTGTAATTGAAGTTTTCTTATAGCGAGTTGCTAAAATTGCAGCTTCATTTAATAAATTCGCTAAATCCGCACCTGAGAATCCTGGTGTTCGATTTGCTAATTGAACTAAAGACACATCATCGCCAATCGGTTTGTTTCGCGCATGAACTTTTAGAATACCTACACGTCCTAAACGATCTGGTAAATTAACTGTTACTTGTCGATCGAATCGTCCAGGTCGTAATAATGCTGAATCTAAAATATCTACTCGGTTTGTAGCTCCAACAACAATTACACCTTTATTCTCTTTAAAACCATCCATTTCTGTTAATAGTTGGTTTAATGTTTGTTCACGTTCATCATTTCCACCACCTACACCAGCACCACGTTCTCGACCAACAGCATCAATCTCATCAATAAAAACGATACATGGTGCATTATCAGATGCTTTTTTAAATAAGTCTCTTACACGAGATGCACCAATACCAATAAACATTTCAACGAATTCTGAACCGGCTACACTAAAGAATGGTACATCAGCTTCATTCGCAATTGCTTTAGCTAAAAGAGTTTTACCAGTACCTGGAGGACCTACTAATAAGATACCTTTAGGAATTTTGGCACCTACAATTGTATATTTATCAGGTTGTTTTAAAAACGAAACGATTTCTTCGAATTCCGCTTTTGCTTCATCAATACCAGCAATATCATCAAAAACAACACCCGTATCTGGACGTTTTTCAAATCTAGCTGTAGATTTCCCAATATTCATTGGAGATGAGCCTGATCCACCTGGGAAATTTTCAGAATTTTGGAAGAAATAAAATAAACCACCAACAAAAAGAATTGGTAATAAGACATTACTTGCTACTGTAATCCATAAATTTTTATTTTCTGCTGGATGGGCATCAAAATCTACATCATATTCTTTCAATTTTTGGATTAATTGAGATGCTCCTACTGGAATTTCAACTCTAATCGTTTGAGAGCGGTCGTCTGATTCAGGACTAACAGCAACTACAATAGCATTTCGACTATTATCGTATAAATCTACTTGTTTAACCCAACCCATTTCTAAATATTCTAAGAATCGACCATAAGTCATTCTTGAACTAACTACATTTTGATTTACTTCAACATTATTTCGGACATTTGTTTCAGGAATAGCCTCACTTGGATTGAATTTTTTTACTCCAATACTAGTAATGCTTAATAAAATTATCCCAAACAACGTATTTCTAAGTATGTTACGCCACATATATTTGGTTCGTTTAAATTTTTATGTCATTATTGTTACTTTTGATTATAACATGTTTGAAATCTTAAAACCAATTTTTACTAAAAAATAATTTAGGATCGATATTTTTATTTTTAATTAAATTTTTATGATTAATATTTTTATATTTTTATATTATATCAATGTAACAGATATTCATTAAATTTTTATCGTTTTATGGTTAGTCGTGGTTCAAAAGTTAAAATTCTTCGTCCAGAATCTTATTGGTTTAATCAAGTTGGAACAGTAGCTACTGTCGATCAAAGTGGGATTCGTTATCCTGCTGTAGTTCGTTTTACAAATGTTAATTACAGTGGAACTAATACCAATAATTTTGCACTTAATGAACTTGTTGAAGTAGAAGCTCCTGCAAAACCTGCTAAAAAAGGGTAGTAAGTTAATTTCCCGTAGGGCAACTTGTTTTTAATTGCCCTACTTATTTTTTTGTGATAATATTTTTTAATTAAATATTCTAATTATTTTGAATACTAATGGTAAATTACCCTCAAATTGGAAAATTAGCCCCGAATTTTCTTACGGTTGGAGTTTTTAATAAAAAATTAGGTAAAATCAGGCTTTCTGATTATCGAGGAAAAAAATATGTCCTTCTTATTTTTTACCCAGCAAATTTTACCCCAGTCTCACCGACTGAATTAATTACTTTAAGTGATCGGATTGCCGAATTTCGAAAATTATCCACACAAATATTAGCTATTTCAATTGACAGTCCTTTTTCTCATTTACGAAGTTTATTATCTAGCCGATATGAGGGAGGCTTAGCCAATTTAAAATTCCCTCTTGTTTCTGATTTAACACAAAAAATTACAAATGATTATAAATTACTTACAGATGATGGAATGGCATTCCCTGGAGTAGTCCTTATTGACAAAGAGGGAGTGATTCAATATTATACAGTTAACAATTTATTATGCGGCAGAAGTATAAATGAAATCCTTCGTATTTTACAATCAATTCAATATCTTAAAGAACATCCAGGACAAGCTTGTCCGGCTGATTGGAAATATGGAGAAAAAACCATATATTCACATCCTTTAAAATCAAAACTGTATTTTAAGGAATTATACTCTACTCAAAAAAATTAAAATATTATGCCTAAATTAAAAACTCGAAAAGCAGCTCTAAAACGATATAAAAAAACAGCAGCTGGGAATTTTTTACGTCGTCATGCATATAAAGGACATCTTTTAATGCATAAAACAAAAACCCAAAAACGCAAATTATCACAAACACTTTGTGTTTGTCCTAGTGATAGTAAACCTATTAAATTAATGTTACCTTATTAAATTTTATGGTCAGAGTTAAACGCGGAAACGTCGCACGAAAACGTCGCAAAAAGATCTTACAACTTGCAAAAGGCTATAGAGGAGCACATTCTCGTCTTTTTAGAGTTGCAAATCAACAAGTTATGAAAGCTTTACGCTATTCGTATGTTGGACGAAAACAAAAGAAACGTACATTTAGAAAACTTTGGATCACCCGTATTAATGCGGCGTCAAAACTAAATGGTTTATCATATAGTCGCGTAATACATAACTTTAAAAAATCTAATATCGACTTAAATCGCAAAATGTTATCACAAATTGCAGTATTAGATAGCCAAACATTTACACAATTAGTTGATCTTTCAAAATAATATCGCTCTATTTTAATTACAGATTCTATGAAAAAGCTATTGTTTTTTGAGAAAATAATTAAGCCTAATCTGTTGAAATAAATCTAACTTTTTAAGTTTATGTTAACTATTCTAGCTATAATATAAACTAGAAAGTTAGAATAAATTTAAGATTTTATGACTGTAGATGAAGATTTAGATAAACTACTTGAGAATTTACCATTTTTTATTCAAGAAAATTTAAAAAACCATTCCAACAAAGATAAACTTATTGAAATTGTTATGGATTTAGGTCGTAGACCAGAAGCTCGTTTTCATACTGGACCTGAGTATTTGTCTCAAAAGATCATTTCCTGGCAAGATATTGATTATACCACAAAACGAATAAGTAAATTTAGTGATGACAATCGCGCAGGAATTGAGCGAACTCTTCATCGAATTAGTTGTATTCGTAATAGGCAATCTCTGATCAATGGATTAACTTGTCGCGTTGGACGAGCTATTTTTGGAACTATTAGTATCATTCGTGATTTGTTAGAATCTGGACAATCGATTTTAATTTTAGGTAGGCCTGGGGTAGGTAAAACTACTATAATCCGTGAAATTGCACGAGTGTTATCTGATGAAATGGAAAAACGAGTGATTATTGTTGATACCTCAAATGAAATTGCTGGAGATAGTGATATACCGCATTCAGGAATTGGTCGAGCTCGTCGAATGCAAGTTTCAAAAACAGAATTACAACATCAGGTTATGATTGAGGCAGTTGAAAATCATATGCCAGAAGTTATAATTATTGACGAAATTGGGACTGAGCTTGAAGCTTTAGCTGCAAGAACTATTGCCGAAAAAGGTGTTCAGTTAGTCGGAACGACTCATGGGAATTGTTTAGAGAATTTAATTAAAAATCCTCCTTTAGCTGATTTAATTGGAGGTATTCAATATGTTACATTAAGTGATGAAGAAGCAAAACGACGAGGTACTCAGAAAAGTATTTTAGAACGCAAAGCTTATCCTGCATTTCAAATAGCTATTGAAATTAATGAGCCAAATTCTTGGACGATTCATGAAGATATTAAAGATTCGATCGATTTGTTGTTACGAGGAACTTATTCTGTAACCCAAATTCGACAACTAGGTCCAAATGAAAAAACAAATATTAATTATAATAAATTACAAACAAGTTCTCGCTTATTATTTCAATCTTCGCGAAATTTAAAAAACCTAACCACTTTCAATAATAATGATTGGACTATTTTAAGTAAATATAATGTTGCAAAACCAAGAACTCTAAAAACTAAACACTTGGTAATTTATACATATTCACTTTCAAATAATTTAATGAAAGAAGCAGTATCAAAACTAGGTATTAAGCTTATTTTAACCAAAGAAATTAAAAAAGCTAGTTTAGTTATTGGTTTAAAAAAACATTTAAAACAGAATCTTAAATTAAAAAAATTAGCTTTACAATACAATATTCCGATTTATACTGTTAATCGTGGAAGTGTTTATCAATTAACAAAATTGATTCAATTTCTTTTTCACCAAAAATTATAAATTATTTATTGTTTTATATAATATAATTAAACATATGCTATATTCTTTTTAAAAAGATAACTACATATGTATTAAAAGTATGGGCCTAGGATCTAATCTTTTTTAGCTTCGTCCATCTACACCTATTTATAAATTTTTAAGGAACATGATATGACAGATACTTTAGCAAAATTACAAAATATTGTTGCACTTCAATTAGGTATCGAGGCAGACCAAGTTACACCTAGTTCTAATTTTACTAAAGAATTAGGAGCAGATTCTTTAGATGTTGTTGAATTAGTTATGGCATTTGAAGAAGCATTTGAAATCGATATTAATGATGAGGCGGCAGGTAACATTGCAACAGTTCAAGATGCTTTAGACTTCATTGAAGAAAACAAAGCATAAATCCGATCAATCTTAAAAATGGTTTAAATTTTTTAAAAAAAAAGAATTTAAATCATTTAAAATTCCTGGGAATTCGTTAATCTAGTCTT